ATGTAAAAATGAAAGATTATGTCCAAAAATTCCCGATCTTACTCAAGAAATCCCTTGTAACTGTCCATAGGAGAAAGAATAGGTAGGGATGACAGGATTTGAACCTGTGACATTTTGTACCCAAAACAAACGCGCTACCAAGCTGCGCTACATCCCTTTTCAAAATTGTTGTACAGTGTCTATGTCTATCATTGTATAAAATCCATGTCTTGTTTTCCACATACTTCTTTTTTGCTCTACCTATATAGATAGGTAGAAAATGTTCTTGTCATTTTTTTTTAAGGGGCGGTAAAATGGAATCTGCTGGGTCATTGTACATATGCATTTTAGTTAGTAATTCCTAATTCTAATTTCATTTCTAGCAAAAACAAATGATCTTGAACTAAAATATCGGGTTATCTATGATCTATATATTCTAATTAGAATATCGAACTAGGACTATATATGTATTACAATATACAATACAAATAAAGAATGAAAAGAAATAAGAAAAAAATAGAAAATAAAAGAAGAAGGAGGATTTGAAATGCGAGATATAAAAACATATCTCTCAACGGCCCCTGTACTAACCACTCTATGGTTTGGGTCTTTAGCAGGTCTATTGATAGAAATTAATCGTTTATTTCCAGATGCCTTGTCATTCCCCTTTTTTTCATCTTGATTGAATTCTTGTATTGATCTGTGAAAAAATGAAGAATATTTGAGATACAATTCTACGTAACTCAGTCAAAATACAGTGAATCTACGATAGAATTTGAGGGAAAAGAAATGGAAATGTGGATTCAGTCTAGGGACGCGAAATTCTAACATAGAAAGAAGAAAATACTGAGATTAGGATAGGAATAATTCCTAGTTAGAAAAAATTGTATTAATTAATTATTACAATATTATTAATATTCTTCTTTTAATGAATCTTTTTCTTTATAATTAGAGTAATGAATATTAGAGTAATTCATAGTAATTCTATTTTAGATTATAGTACTTTGAAGTCATTCAAATTCTAATAATTCGAAAAAGAAAATATTTCCAAATTCCATTTCTAGTTAGTAACTCTTATGAATTTTTTATTAATATAGTATAGATATAGAATATAGATTCTTTTTTTATTTTCTTTTTATTTGGTTCGGATCAAAAAGAAAATGAAGAGAGTTCTAAAGTGAAGTCGATCCAAAATGAAAAGGAGGTTCATGGCCAAGGGTAAAGATATTAGAATTATAGTGATTTTGGAATGTACCTGTTGTGTTCGAAAGGGTGTCAATAAAGAATCGCCGGGCATTTCTAGATATATTACTCAAAAGAATCGACACAATACACCCAATCGACTAGAATTTAGAAAATTTTGTCGCTATTGTCAAAAGTATACTATTCATGGGGAAATAAAGAAATAGATGGAACGGAATGCGTGTGTTATTTTTCCAAGTAGCGGGAAGAGTAAGAACTTTACATCTTAACATATATAATACAAACGAAATCCTATCTTGGTCGAATTTTAAATGAATAAGAAAAGAAATAGGATTCTATTCTATAGATTATTTTCTATAGAAGGAATAAACAAACAAGGAATAAGTAAACCATGGATAAATCCAAACCTTTTCATAAATCCAAGCGATCTTTTCGTAGACGTTTACCCCCAATTGGATCGGGGGATCGAATCGATTATAGAAATATGAGTTTAATTAGTCGATTTCTTAGTGAACAAGGAAAAATCTTATCTAGACGGACGAATAGGTTGACCTTAAAACAACAACGATTAATTACCATTGCTATAAAACAAGCTCGTATTTTATCTTTGTTACCTTTTCGTAATAATGAGAAACAATTGGAGAGAGTGGAGTCGATCCCTAGAACTACTGGTCCTAGAACCAAAAATAAAGAAACTCCTCAAAACTCCAATTGGAACTCAAGCTCATATTAATGTTTTGCTCAAAAAAAAACTAGAATCCAGATTTGATTCCTGTATTCTAAAAAAGGAAAAATGGGGAAGAAATCTTTTTTTCTTGAAAGATGTTCGTTTATTCCTACTACTCAAATCTGAATTTCTTTTTCTTCTATCTTCCCGGAGTCCATTCTCCGGGAAATCCTGTTTCAATCATTCTTGTTTCCTGTATAATAGATTCTATTCAAATAAAATTCTTTTATTTGATTTGTCTTTTTTTTTTTTATTTTTGATTGATGATTTTATTTGAAATAATATCAAAACAATTCTTATTTGATAGGGCTATTTGCGCAAGTATTTTACGATTCAGAAGCAATTGTCTATTGTACAGATTGTGGATGAATAGGCTATAACTATAGGATAGCCTATCCTCACGAGTTACCGCATTTATCCGAGTGATCCACAAACGACGAAAATCTCTCTTTTTCCTGCTCCTATCTCGATGAGAGGAAACTAAAGCTCTCATTCTTTGTTGAGTAGTTGTTCGAGTAAGTCTTGAATGAGCCCCTATAAAGGTTGATGCAAATAAACGAATCTTTTTTCGACGTCTCCGAGCTGTATATCCTCGTTTAACTCTGGTCATTGAATCAAATGAAACTTTCTTGAATAACTAATTGATTTCTCTTCTTTCAGTCATCCTTTTCCTCCGGTCGATTAATAGCAAAACGGATTCTTCCAATATATAAAATATAAATTCCAATGGCTTCTGCGACTATGACCTTCCCAACCACGATTTTTTCTTTCTTCAAGGTATCTCAAGAAATCCGACTGCTACTAAATAAAAAAGAATAGTGGGTTCTCTCGTTTCTATGGCAACTTCTGAAACGGTGAGGTCCTCTCTATACACCGGAGCCTCTTCTTTCATTTCATCAAATTTTATTGTGAACTTGTATAGTTCACACTCTTTGGCTCTACCCATCCATTTTTCAATTAGAATTCTTTTTTCAATTCTAATTCTAAAGTAATAGTCTTTTCACAAAAAAGCTATCCATACGGTGACGGCATTTCATTCTGAAAGTTGGCTAGGTAGCTGACCCTGTTAGTCCGTTTTTTCAAGAAAAGGAATAGGAGCATAACCTTTTTTCTCCGCTTAATGGATAACTATTTGTTACCAATGGAGAATTCCTTCTCATCTCAAACGGAGTGATTGGATTTGCACCAATAGAAACCATAAATTCATAACATAATTAGGTAGATGATAGATCTTCCTTTTTAGATACTAGTCAATTAAAAGGCCGTCTTCCACTCTATCTATACTAATTCATTGGTAGTGTGGTCGTTGGTACTGGAAAAAATCTTTTCATTTCTTCAAACTCATGATCTTAACTGAACGAGTCGCACATACACCCTAGTACATGTTCCTCGACGCTGAGGACATCCTCGAAGAGCGGGAGATTTCGTGACATTTCTTATTGGCTGTCTTGCGTTTCTAATAAGTTGTTTAATGGTTGGCATGGCGTGTCTATAGAATCTCATTCTAGATAGAATAGAGCGGGTTGGTTTAGATCAATCTTAACCTGATGGTTGATGATTATGAATGATTTCTATTCACACGGAAAATTCGAATTTTTAAAAGTAATTCGTATATTTATATGGAATCCCCAGTATTTTCATTTTCGACCGCTACAAGATCAACGATGCCATGAGCTTGGGCTTCTGTTGCTGACATAAAAACATCCCTTTCCAGATCTTCGGATATAACCCATAAAGGGTTGCCCGTTCTTTGTACATAAACTTTTGTGAGAGTTTCGCGAAGCTTCAATAGTTCTTCTGCTTCTAGGATAAATTCCCCTGCTTGTGCCTCGTAAAAAGAACTAGCAGGTTGGTGAATCATAACCCTGATGATATTGATATACGGTTCTTCTATCTATATATTGCATGATTGGGTTTAAAGTAAGGGGGAATCCAAATAACAATAAAGAATAGAATTAAACAACCGTACGGGCATCTTTTGTACATTGCATACGGCTCTGTAATGGAATTTATTTTTTCGATAGAATCTCTTCTATCGAAAAGAAGAAATAGAACCTATCCGATCCAAATCATTAAATGATCCATTTACCATCCTTCCTTTCGTAGTAATTAAAAAGATACTATGATGGTTCTGTTGCTTTATATATTTATCTCGTCTGTGGTTTAGCAATCCCAAAGTTTCTTTTTGATATGATCCAAGAAAGATAAAATGATTTTTTCCATTTTTTTGACTCTCTCATAACATAAAAATAAGAAAGATACTTCTGGTGTGGAAGAATAATGGTTTGTGACGCTAAAATTGACTCTTGCTTGACACATAAAATCAAATTGGGAATAACCCTTATTTCATACTACTATCTCGATACAAAATCTCATGTTAGAAAAAAAAACAATAATGGTTTGTTAATATCGAACTCGAAGTGCCATGCTATTATTACTTATTCTTTATTTGATTCATATTCGATACAGCGAAGGCATAGTATTCTTTTTTTTTTCTCAAATAAAAAAACTCATTGGCGCCAAGCGTGAGGGAATGCTAGACGTTTGGTAATTTCTCCTCCGACCAGAATGAAAGATCCCATTGAAGCGGCTAATCCCATACATATTGTATGTACATCCGGTGACACAAATTGCATAGTATCATAAATGGCTATTCCTGGTATTACCCATCCGCCTGGAGAATTTATAAACAAATAAAGATCCCTAGTATCATCTTCTATGCTGAGATATACCATGAGACCAACAAGTTGATTCGAGATCTCGCTATCAACCTCTTGGCCTAAAAAAAGTAATCTTTCTCGATAAAGTCGGTTGATTAGGACAAATTTGTATCCCTGAGGAACCGTACGTGCACCTTTGGATGCATACGGTTCGAAAGAATTGAAAAAAAAAATCAATGTGTCGATTCCAATCCTATTTCTTTTTTTTTTCACATGAGTTTTGCCCTCCTTCCCTATATTCTATAATGTAGAAAATAAAAAAGAATTTTATGAACTTATTTAACTAACTTCTCATTGATGTATTGTTTCATCGAAATTCAAATTACGATGTAATTTTCTTGTTCCTGAATGGGCCTTTCAATTCTTTTAGGTTCTTGTTCTACTCCGGGGGAAGATTTGCCCGAATTCCATTTGCGCATATAGGTCAAATGATTCCAGTACCACTTCTTCTTTTTTTTTTGAAATTGTTTCATACATTTCCCCAAAATATTTGATGTATTCATCATACTACTCCATTGGTAAGTAGTTTTAGATTATCCATATGGTAAGTCTAATAATAGTTTATGATACAAGTGGTAATCGTGTAATCATCATATATTCTACATACTACATAATAGATTCTATTATAGTAAGTTATTCTATTTAATTACTAATGAATTAATGAATCTCATAATTTATTAATAATTGAATTCAATTTCTATTTGATTTTTATATTCTTTATTGAATATTTCTTATTTATATTACTACATTTACACTCCCATTCTATTACTTTTACTCTTACCATTTCCAATTTGGTATTTTCTGAACGGAGCCTGGATACTTTATTTTATCAGTCCAAGTAAACCATCAATTATTTTAATTGATAATATTGATCCCCAATAGGAATCTTTGTGCTTCACGCTCCAAATTATTGATGGTTCAATCAATAAATCAATACAATAATACAATCAATATTGAATATAAATATATATATATATATTTATAGAATTATTCTAATTATCTAATTTATATATATTATATATTTATATATTTTATATTGATTTATTGGATTGGACGAAACAGAGAATACTCGATCGGGGGAGATAACGGGGAAATACCATATGACCAATATGTCTAACAAGTCGCATTATACGTCAACCCAAGCTGCATCTTCCTCTCCAGGACTCCGAAAAGGTACTTTTGGAACACCAATGGGCATTAAGATAAAGAAAAAAATGAAGTACTATACTTTACTTTAATATGGAAACGTAACAATGGTTTTATTGTCTTCACTTCATCATTTTTTCTCTTTCTTTTCTATTTTCTATTCTATTTCTATAATTCTATCTTTTAATCTTCTTTCTATTTCTATTTAGAATCTTATATATAGGACTGGAAGGTTCATAGAGGAAGACAGAATGAATAAAGAAAGATTGTAATGAACGGGATCGATCGGATCAGCCAATTGTTCGAATGATTTCGAATTCTAAAAAAGTATCTATGCAGTTTTTCCCTCAAAATCCTACCATTGCGTATTGGTACTTATCGGGTATAGAATAAGATCTGTTTCTCTTTGTTATTCTAAATAGAAAGAAAGAGAATTGGTCCCTTCTCTTTCTATTTCAAATTCTTTCTATTCTATTTCATTAAAAATAAAAGAAAGGAATACAAATAAATATTAACCCTTTCCTATACAAAATCTACCGAACAGGTGAAATACACGATCTAGTCTTTTCCAATGTGATAAAGTTACATAATGTCTATTTCTTTTTCAGAAAGGGGTATTTACATGGGTTTACCTTGGTATCGTGTTCATACTGTTGTATTGAATGATCCCGGTCGATTACTTTCTGTTCATATAATGCATACAGCTCTAGTTTCTGGTTGGGCCGGCTCGATGGCTCTATATGAATTAGCGGTTTTTGATCCCTCTGACCCTGTTCTTGATCCAATGTGGAGACAAGGCATGTTCGTTATACCCTTCATGACTCGTTTAGGAATAACCAATTCGTGGGGGGGTTGGAGTATCTCGGGAGGAACTATAACGAATCCGGGCATTTGGAGTTATGAAGGCGTGGCAGGGGCACATATTTTGTTTTCTGGCTTGTGCTTCTTGGCAGCTATCTGGCATTGGGTGTATTGGGACCTAGAAATATTCTGTGATGAACGTACAGGAAAACCTTCTTTGGATTTGCCCAAGATCTTTGGAATTCATTTATTTCTCTCAGGAGTCGCTTGCTTTGGCTTTGGTGCATTTCATGTAACAGGCTTATATGGCCCTGGAATATGGGTATCTGATCCTTATGGACTAACTGGAAAAGTACAATCTGTAAATCCAGCGTGGGGTGCGGAAGGTTTTGATCCTTTCGTTCCGGGGGGAATAGCTTCTCATCATATTGCAGCAGGTACATTGGGCATATTAGCGGGTCTATTCCATCTTAGTGTCCGTCCGCCTCAACGTCTATATAAAGGATTACGCATGGGTAATATTGAAACTGTGCTTTCCAGTAGTATTGCTGCTGTTTTTTTTGCAGCTTTCGTTGTTGCTGGAACTATGTGGTATGGTTCAGCAACTACCCCAATTGAATTATTTGGCCCCACTCGTTATCAGTGGGATCAGGGGTACTTCCAGCAAGAAATATATCGAAGAGTTGGGGCCGGACTGGCCGAAAATCTGAGCTTATCAGAAGCTTGGTCTAAAATTCCCGAAAAATTAGCTTTTTACGATTACATTGGTAATAATCCGGCGAAAGGGGGATTATTCAGAGCAGGCTCAATGGATAACGGGGATGGAATAGCTGTTGGGTGGTTAGGGCACCCCGTATTTAGAGATAAAGAAGGGCGCGAACTCTTTGTACGTCGTATGCCTACCTTTTTTGAAACATTTCCGGTAGTTTTGGTAGATGGAGACGGAATTGTGAGGGCCGATGTTCCTTTTAGAAGGGCAGAATCCAAGTATAGTGTTGAACAAGTAGGGGTAACTGTTGAATTCTATGGTGGCGAACTCAATGGAGTCATTTATAGTGATCCTGCTACTGTGAAAAAATATGCTAGACGTGCCCAATTAGGTGAAATTTTTGAATTAGACCGGGCTACTTTGAAATCCGATGGTGTTTTTCGTAGCAGTCCAAGGAGTTGGTTCACTTTTGGGCATGCTACGTTTGCTTTGCTCTTCTTTTTCGGACACATTTGGCACGGTGGCAGAACCTTGTTCAGAGATGTTTTTGCTGGTATTGATCCAGATTTGGATGCTCAAGTGGAATTTGGAGCATTCCAAAAACTTGGAGATCCAACTACAAGGAGACAAGTAGTCTGATACAAAATTGCTTTGCCATCTTTTGCCTCTATTTTTTTTTTATTAATGAATAGGTGTGGAAGCTATAATTGTAAACCACGATCGAATCTATGGAAGCATTGGTTTATACATTCCTCTTAGTTTCGACTTTAGGGATCATTTTTTTCGCTATCTTTTTTCGAGAACCACCTAAAGTTCCAACTAAAAAAATGAAATGATTTTTCATTATTTCCATTGAAGTAATGAGCCCCCAATATGAATATTGGGGCTCATTACTTCAACTAGTCCCCATGTTCTTCGAAGGGATCTCTTAATTTTTGAGAGGGTTGCCCAAAAGCGGTATATAAGGCATACCCAGTAAAGCTTACAAGTAAACCGGATATGGAGATGGCGACTAGGGTTGCTGTTTCCATTTTTTCGATAATTTCAAGATCACAAAGGATCACGATAATGTCGTTTATTTACAACTACAACGGAATGGTATACAAAGTCAACAGATTTCAACCCATGATGAAAGAGGATTTATGGCTACAAAAACCGTTGAGAGTAGTTCTAAATCTGGGCCAAGACGAACTGGCATAGGGAGTTTATTGAAACCATTGAATTCAGAATATGGAAAAGTAGCTCCAGGGTGGGGGACTACACCACTTATGGGAATTGCAATGGCTCTATTTGCAATATTTCTATCTATTATTTTAGAAATTTATAATTCATCTGTTTTACTGGATGGAATTTCAGTTAATTAGTTCATAAAAACTAGTAAGTCCTAGTTTTTCAATCAAAAAAGATTATTTTACTTATACTTACTTAATGCTTAAAATACTTAATACTTCAACTTAAGATTACCTAAAGATTACCTAAGATTTGGATTTATAGACCATTCTGGTAGTTCGATCGTGAAATTTATTTGTTTCGATATTTCATTTCCGGAATATGAGCGTGTGACTTGTTAAAATTGATCCTATTGATAATACAGAGAATGGACCTGTCATCTCTATCAAGATGATTCTACCTCGTCAGATATTTATTCTAGTCTCTGGAGCACGGACTATATAGAATAGATCAAGAAAAGAAATATTTGAACTATGATTCATATCTATTATTCAGACCTCGCAACCGGATTAAAAAAAAAAAATGGAAATAGATCTTTTCTAAATCAAACAATTTTTTCCTTCATACTTCCGAAAGAAACCTCTTTCTCTAGATTTTATTGAGTTATTACATTCATTGAAGAAAGAAGTGATGATCAAATGGTTTTTACTCAGAAAACCTTTGAGTTTAGCTTTGGTTTTCTTAAATCATCGTGGTTCTAGTATGAATCTGAGGTTTCAATCGATTCATAGGGTTTCAACAAGAGAATTCCTATAAAAAAAAAAAGATAGGGAATAGAAGATTCAAGAGGCCTATCACGATTAACATAAAGAAAGATGGAGGAGCCAACTTGAGATTGTATTTTTTGGCATTATCATCACAAAGAAGAGATTCCGGATTTTTATTACTTCGTATCTTTGGGTCAAATCGAGTCAAGCGGCTAAGCCACAAGAAGTTTGAAACTCTCTATTCCATATCCGTTGAAACCAGTATTTGTGTATTTCGGCTTGAGCCGTACGAGATGAAATTCTCATATACGGCTCTCAGAGGGGGAGTCTTTCTTGAGTTACCTATCTCAATAAAGTATATGATTGGTTCGAGGAACGTCTCGAGATTCAAGCGATTGCAGATGATATAACTAGTAAATATGTTCCTCCTCATGTCAACATATTTTATTGTCTAGGGGGGATTACGCTTACTTGTTTTTTAGTACAAGTAGCTACGGGTTTTGCTATGACCTTTTATTATCGTCCAACTGTTACAGAGGCTTTTTCCTCTGTTCAATACATAATGACTGAGGTCAACTTTGGTTGGTTAATTCGATCAGTTCATCGATGGTCAGCAAGTATGATGGTTCTAATGATGATCTTGCACGTATTTCGTGTATATCTTACGGGGGGTTTTAAAAAACCCCGCGAATTAACTTGGGTTACAGGGGTGGTTCTGGCTGTATTGACCGCATCTTTTGGCGTAACTGGTTATTCCTTACCTCGGGACCAAATTGGCTATTGGGCAGTAAAAATTGTAACAGGCGTGCCTGAAGCTATTCCTATAATAGGATCACCTTTGGTAGAATTATTACGTGGAAGTGCTAGTGTAGGCCAGTCCACTTTGACTCGTTTTTATAGTTTACATACTTTTGTATTGCCTCTTCTTACTGCCGTATTTATGTTAATGCACTTTCCAATGATACGTAAGCAAGGTATTTCGGGTCCTTTATAGAGAAGGCAGATCATAGATATTTGTAATTTATCATATTGGGGAGGAACAAGAGTCTTTCATTGCTACAAATATGGATTATTGAAAAATAAGGCATGTTATTTGGATACTTCTATTCAACTCTGAAATATTGTTTCTTTGGTACGAATCGAATAGTTGAAGTAGATTTTCCTAAAAGAGGATGGATTATGGGAGTGTGTGACTTGAACTATTGATTGGTCCATGCAGATATATGATTTTATCCGCCACGTTGGAATTCACAACCCAATGTGTCTTCGCATCCAACCATCACGTCAGTCCCTTTCCTTTATGTAGCATAGGATAGGCTGGTTCGCTTGAGGAGAATATTTTCTATGATCATACCCGAATCATGTCATGCATGAACAGGCTCCGTAAGATCCCTAGAATAATGATCCAATGTTCTATTTATTCACTTTCTTTTTTTTTTAGTAATTTTCTTATAATGAATTGATAGTAATAATGAATTGATAGTATTAGTATTTCGTATTAATTTGATATGAATCTTAGGAAACCTTTTATAGTATGTAGATGCATTCATTTCCTCTGCATCGACCCTGATCTATGATACTATCGGAGTTAAATAAAGGATCTAAAGAAGAACAGGGGCTAGACTTTATTAGTAACAAGTAAAAACTTTGTATTTTTGTATGTAATACAATCGAGATGTTGTGGGGATAAATAGCAACCAAAAGACATGAGACAATCCAAAAAGCACTTGATCATGATTGAATTTGTAAGCCGACTTGGATATTGAGCATTTCCTTGTTGCCAGAACTGAATTCTTTGCAATGAATAATGAATCGTTGAAACTCGAGAAAATGGAATTTGTTCAATCTTTTCTTACATAGAGTCATTCTACATTATCTATGTAGATATGTATGAAACATAGATCTTCTATGGACTTATTTATGTTCATTTATGTTCTATGGATCTATTTCTGTGATTCTTTTGATTCTTGCTCGAGCCGGATGATAAAAAATTATCATGTCCGGTTCCTTTGGGGGATGAATCCACAAGAATTCACCTATCCAAATAACAAAGAAACCTGATTTGAATGATCCTGTATTAAGAGCTAAATTGGCTAAAGGGATGGGACATAATTATTATGGAGAACCTGCATGGCCCAATGATCTTTTATATATCTTTCCAGTAGTAATTCTAGGCACTATTGCATGTAATGTGGGCTTAGCAGTTCTAGAGCCGTCAATGATCGGTGAACCGGCGGATCCATTTGCAACTCCGTTGGAAATATTACCCGAATGGTACTTCTTTCCCGTATTTCAAATACTTCGCACAGTACCCAATAAGTTATTGGGTGTTCTTTTAATGGTTTCAGTACCAATAGGATTATTGACAGTACCTTTTTTGGAGAATGTAAATAAATTCCAAAATCCATTTCGTCGTCCAGTAGCTACAACAGTCTTTTTGATCGGTACCGCAGTAGCTCTTTGGTTAGGTATTGGAGCAACTTTACCTATTGAGAAATCCCTAACTTTAGGTCTTTTCCAAATTGATTAAATCGTTAAATACTACGACATAGGTATCTAAGGAAGATCCCTTTCTGGATCTTCCTTAGATACATCAATCTTATTATGATCTATTCTGCAAATATAAAATATATGGACCGTGTCGGAGATTAAAAACTTATTCTATTCTTTTTTATTTCTAAAAACTAAAAAAGAAAAGAATTCCAATGGATTTAAAATGAAAACTTTTTCTTAGGTAAATTGATTGCAAAGTGCTTCTGTAGAGTTCCCAATATCTGTTTTACATCTTCTATGCGAAAATATTCCATTTTCATAAGATCTTCTTGACTGTGACTCAAAAGGTCCAATAATGTATGTATATTGGACCTTTTGAGACAATTATAGGTCCTGGAAGACAATTCTGATTGGTCAATAAAAATACATGTTAATGGAATTCCTTTTTTGTTTTTCTTGAGATTAGTGAATCTGTCTTGAAAGGAAAAAAGGGGTAGATTCCATCTATTTTCACTTTCCTCGAAATTCATGTTCTCTTCCTCTGCATGTAGAAAAGGAATAAATAAATCAATCAAATTCCGAGAAGCTTCATAAAGTGCTTCTTTAGGAGTTAAACTTCCATTCGTCCATATTTCTAGAAAGAGTATCTCTTGTTTTTCATTTCCATTCCCATAAGAATGAATACTATGATTCGCATTTCGAACAGGCATAGATACAATATCTATAGGATAACTTCCATCGTGAGAGTCATTTGTGGATTTCATACGATATCCGCGATCTCTCTTGATTTGTAATTCAATAAACAAATCAATTGGTTCTGTCAGGTTAGCTATATGCTGTGTCGTGTCAACTATTTGTACAGAAGGTGGTGAGATGATATCTTGAGCTGTTATGTATTTTGGACCCCTGACACAAATGGATGCGTCCCTAACTCCATAGAGATTACTTCTCAATACAATCTCTTTCAAATTTATTAAAATCTCATGTACTGATTCTTCAATACCTGCTATCGTAGAATATTCATACATCACATTTTCAGATGTTGCACGTGTAATACATGTTCCTTCTATTTCTCCAAGTAAAGCCCTCCGCATGGCAATACCTATTGTATCGGCTTGACCTTTCATAAGCGGGGACAGAACGAAACGACCATAATAAAGACGCTTGCTGTCTACTCTTGATTCAACACATTTCCACTGTAGTGTTCGAGTGGATACTGCTACTTCTTCTCGAACCATACTATGAATTTTCTTTATTTATGATTATTGGATCAGATCATTGAATCATTTATTTCTCTTGGAATCTCTTGGAATCTCTTGAATTCTTATTTCTACACACGTCTTTTTTTAGGAGGGCGACATCCATTATGTGGCATGGGTGTTACATCACGTACGAAACTTAATAGCATCCCATTTCTACGAATGGCTCGTAATGCCGCATCTCTTCCGAGACCTGGACCTTTTATCATAACTTCTGCTCGTTGCATACCCTGATCAACTAACGTACGAATAGCATTAAATGCTGCGGCTTGAGCAGCATAGGGTGTTCCTTTTCTTGTACCTCTGAATCCAGAAGTACCTGCGGAAGCCCAAGAAACCACCCGACCTCGTACGTCTGTAACAGTTACAATAGTATTGTTGAAACTCGCTTGAACATGAATAACTCCTTTTGGTATTCTACGTTCATTCTTATTTGAACCAATACGTGCATTTTTACGTAAACCAATTTTTGCTATAGGTTTTGTCATATTTGATTAGATCATATTCATAAGAATAAAATAAAAAGAAAGAAGAAAGGATTCATTTTCATATGAAATGAATATCCCCGTATCTTTCTGTAAATTTATGATTCTTTTTTCTTTTTACATTTACATGGGTTTTTCTTTTCAAAAGTTCTTGATTTAGAACTTGAGAAGGATTACCCCTGTCTCTGTTTATGTCTCGGATTGGAACAAATGACTATAATTCGACCCCGCCTACGAATCAAGCGACATTTTTCACAAATTTTACGAACAGAAGCCCTTATTTTCATATTTCTAATTCCTTACTTTCATTCTGAATCTATTTTTTTTTTTTGGAAACAAAAATTAGTTTATTGCATTTTTGAACTTCGAATTATATTCCTACGAAAAGGATGTTTAAAAGAATGATCTAATCGTTCGAATCTTTTTTGCGAAGTCTATAAATTATACGTCCCCTGGTTGAATCATAACGACTCATTTCGATTTTGACTCTATCTCCGGGTAGTATACGTATAAAACTGCGCCGGATTCTCCCTGAAATATAACCTAGAATTAGATCTTCATTATCTAATCGAACTCGGAACATACCGTTGGGAAGTGATTCAGTAATTAAACCCTCATGAATCAATTTTTGTTCTTTCATTCCAGGGAACCCCCTTTAAGTATTAACTAATAGAGGAAGAGTTCTATAATTCACTTCTCCTCTCTATTTTACAAATAGTAAGTTCGAGAGAAATTTAGGGTATCTCAGGAGAATCACCATATATAACACAAAATTTCTCCTCCAATCTTTTCTAGTCGAGCTTCTCGATCTGTCATTATACCTCGAGAAGTAGAAAGAATGACAATTCCCATTCCACCTAAAATCTTAGGAATTCGTTGATAGTTGGAATAGATTCGTAGACCGGGTCGACTGATACGCTTTAAAATGATTTTATTCCCTTTCCTAGTCTTTCTATGTCGTAAGGTTGAAACCAAGAAATTTTTTTGACTTTCTTGATGTTTTCGAACGTTTTCAATAAAACCTTCTCGTAAAAGTATTTTCACAATGTTTTTAGTGATATTAGTAGATACTATTTGAACTCTTCCTTTTTGATCTATGTCAGCATTTCTTATAGAAGTTATTATATCGGCAATAATGTCCCTACCCATGACGAACTATAGTTATTGGTGCCTCCTAAATTTGATATAATCAACATGCTTCTTTTTTGTTTTATTTTTTTTTTCATTATTTCATTATTCAATTATAATAAATTCTTAGAAATTTAAAGTATATGCATGAGACACAATCTATTAATCGGATCTATTTCAGATATTTGAATATTCTAGATATAGATATATATAGGCTATATCCTATTTTCCTATTTTCATTTATAAGACTTCGGGTGCTAATGAAACTATTTTAGTAAAATTCAACTGTCGCAATTCCCGAGCAATCGCACCAAAAATTCGAGTTCCTTTTGGATTTCCTTCTTGATCAATGATAACCGCCGCATTGTCATCATATCGTATTATCATGCCGTTGTCACGTTTGAGTTCTTTACACGTGCGTACAATCACAGCTCTAATTATTTCTGATCTTTCTAGAGGCATGTTGGGTACTGCTTCCTTGATTACAGCAACAATAACATCACCAATATGAGCATATCGGTGATTACCAGTTCCTATGATTCGAATACACATCAATTCTTGAGCTCCACTGTTATCCGCTACATTCAAAAGGGTCTGAGGTTGAATCATATCATTTTTATGGAAATCTCTTATTTCAATGCAAGGGATAATGGAAAAAAAAATATTGTCTGTCCAGAGATAAAGAAATCCGCGATTGTTTTTTTATTCTAAATACTCCTTCTTCTTTTACTTTTGTTTACCTATCCTGAAATAACAAATTGAGTTCGTATAGGCATTTTGCATGCAGCTATTTCCATAGCTGCTTTGGCTACAGTTTCTGATACTCCACTCATTTCATAAAGTATTCGGCCTGGTTTAACAACAGATACCCAATATTCGGGGGATCCCTTGCCCGAACCCATACGTGTTTCTGTAGGTCTTACAGTAACAGGTTTGTCGGGAAAGATACGTAACCATATCTTTCCACCACGACGCGCATATCGTGTCATTGCTCTTCGCCCTGCTTCTATTTGTCTAGCTGTTATCCAAGCAGGTTCAAGTGCCTGAAGAGCATATCTGCCAAAACAAATATGATTGCCTCGGCAAGATATTCCCTTCATTCTACCTCTATGTTGTTTACGAAATCTGGTTCTTTTGGGGTTATAGTTGATGGTTGTTTCTGAATCCCATCTCTACTGCAGAGCCGGACATGAAAGTTTCTTCTCATCCAGCTCCTCGCAAATGAAATTATTCAATTAAATAAAGAAAGTGCGGGCGGATATTGACTCTTTCCTCCTTTATTTGTAGGGTCAATTCATGACTATTCAGAAGAAATCCATTTTTTCTTGGTTCATTCCGCCATCCTACCCAATGAATCATTAGGATTGATTCGTTTTAAAGAAAATCCTATGTATGTAATCACAGGTTCCATCGTTCCCATAGCTTCTCTATTAATGCTTAGGCCTGAACTCTGCAATGGAGCTCTCAACAAAATCTAAAATATGTTATTTGTTTCCGAGTAAATCTCCTCAGTTTTTCTTAACCCGAAGCTCTATTCAATTATTCTCTATTTTCTATTATTTCTATTATCTATTTTTCTATCTTATTACATACATAAGAGACTATATTATCCATATTGATTAGATTATTTAGATTATTATTTGAATTAAAATTCTTTTATTATATTTTCTTCTATGTTTATATTTTATTTAGATTTTTTCTTTGTATATTTCTTAGTATCTTTCTTATTCTATTGTACTTATTCTATTGTAATTGTATATTGATGTTGATGCTTTATAACACTGCCTTTTTTATTTTTTATGGAGTAATTCTTCATAAACCATACATATGGGAATCATATAGCATTGAGATCTTTATTCTCTCTTTCTATCATCCTTCCTTTTTCCACATCCCTCTTTCTTTTTTTTCACAATTCATAATCAGATTTAGATTTATTTTTTATGAAAATAATTTCAGTTGCTACAACTATATGATCAATTCAATCATATAATTACTGTTAGTTACTGTTTCTTGGGATCTCGACAATACGAAGCAATAAGTTGGTTCTTAGTTTTGAGTTTCTTTAGTTTTAATAGACTAAGTTTATAGTGGGGTCAACCTGTTTTTTTTTCAATATCAATTCTCAATTCTAAAGAAAAAATTAACGAGTCACACACTGAGCATAGCAATTGTACTAAAATCTAAATTAAATAAAGGGTAAATCAAATTTTTATTCAACCTTATAGAATTAGAATTGTTCGTTTTTCTTTTATTAAGAAAAAAAAAAGAAAAAGAAGAAAAGAGTTTCTCAATTTTTTCTATCGATGAGCAGAATGTCGAGATAAAAAAAGGTCCATTATTCTTATTTTCTTATTCTTGGTTTACAAATATCCAAATTTTGATGCCTAAGACTCCATAGATAGTTCTAATTGTATGGGAACAGTGATCAATTTTAGCGCGAATTGTTTGTAAAGGGACCCTGCCTTCTCTGATCCATTCGACACGTGCAATTTCTTTTCCGTCGATACGTCCTGCAATTTGCACTTGAATTCCTTTTGTACCCGTTTGTTCAGTTAATTCAATAGCTTTTTTCATTGCCTTTCGAAATGATACTCTATTTTTTAATTGTAAAGCTATATATTCTGCAAGAATATTAGGTTGTCCATAAGGCTTTTCAATTCTTGTGATAGCAATGTTGAGTCTCCGGTTTACAGAATGAAACTCTTTTTGTACATTCATTTGTAATTCTTCGATTCCCCGTGTTCGTCCTTCTATTAATAAATTGGGAAATCCAATATAGATTATGACCTGAATCAAATCTATTCTTTTTTGAATTCCTATATGGGCAATTCCTTCGAAACCTGAGGATATTTTCTTATTTTTTTTTACATAGTCCTTAATACAATTCCGTATTCTTTCATCTTCTTGTAGACC